TAGCAAGAACTTGTTTTAGTTGCATATCATAAGGGATTCGAACAACTGCTTCAAATACAGTATCTGGAAGTACCGTTTGTGGAACTTCAATATCCACGGGCTTATTAGCTAAATGGCAATTGGCACATACAATACGACCAGTCGCTTCTCGCGGATTTTCATAACCCTGCTGTGCAAAAATGGGATATGCACTTGAAATGGATGTCCGAGTTATGATATATATCATGAGCGATACGGAAATGGATCGAGTAATTTGTTCCTTTATCCAAGAAAAAGTCTTTCTAGTTTGCATGGTCCAACCATTGAGCCCAAAAATGTCTACAATAAATTTGGTAGGTCGCTAACCTAGTTCCCTATCCGCAATTCTGCTATTTACTGGAATAATTTTACTGGAATAAATAATATTAATATATATAATAAATCTTTGGGATGGGTAGAAAAATAAAGAGTAAGTATGATTTTACATGCTTTGCTTCTGTACAACTACAAAGTAAGAAACGTTAGAATTGAATTGGATTAATATCAGTAGATCCTTTTTTAATCATTCATTGAATGATAAATCACTACAAGTGACGGAGAAACACGATTTAAATAACGAAAAATCCAAAATTTAAATAGAGTATCTAGAATGACTGGAAAAGTAGAAACAAGACCAGATATAATTTGATCATTATGAGCAAATCCAAAATCTTTGTAGACAAAGCCAATCATTAGTTCCCAACCATGGGGCGAATGGAATCCGATACATAAATCTGTTAATAAAAGAATCGAAAAAGCCTTTATTGTGTCACTTAAGTTATATAGAAATTCCTGAGCCCAAGAGTTAAGAATAACAAGTTCTTTATTACCCAAAATTGAATAACCACTTAGAATAACGAAACAGATTATATTTGTCAAGAAGTGCAAAATCGTATGGATATGATCCTCATTGTGTATCTTGATTAATTGGAGCGTTTCTTTGTGGATTCCTATACGAAGGTTTTGTAGATGTGTCTCCGAGTATTCCTTGATCATTTCCTCCAAAAGAAAGATTTCCTCCAATTCTATGAATTTTTCTAGAATATTTTTTTCTTGAATATCATTCAAAAAAATTTCAGATTGCCTAGTATTCCACCAATAAGTAACCCAAGATTCCAGACTTTTATTAAATGAGAGAGAAATCCACCAGGGCAAAAATACTATAGATGCAAGATATAAAAGAGGGTTGAATGCTTTCTTTTTTGACATTTTTTCATTTCGTCTATGAATTTTTAATGAACCGACCTCATTAGTTGACTCTACGCCATCCAATATTTCTCTCATGCATGAGTTCTATTACAAAGTATCGAACTTATGAATCTATTCACTGTTTTGTTTTTTATTTGTGATTTCGGAGTTAGTCTTTGAATGTATAAAGAATACAGATTCGAATTCAAAGAGTTAACAAAAAAATATTATATTGTTTACAGATATAGTAATTGGTCAAATTCGAAGCAAGTATCCCCCTTTTCGACGAATCAATGACTGCCTGAAAAAACCGCTTTATTTAGGTAATGAATATTCTTTTCTATCATTATATCAAAATATCTTCTATTTTAAAAAAATTTCACTGACTACTCAGAGTCCGGAATAAAAAAATTTATGTATTTCGAACTGCTTTGATAGAAAATAGAAAGGATGAATCCATTTTTTCGATTTGTTACTTAATTTTTTTTGTTATTGAATTAAGTTGTGTAGATTTCCATACACATAAAAGACCACAAAAATGGTTTTGTTTTGTGGTTGTTACGTTACGTATACGTCTTCTTTGACTAGAATGAGCGTTATGAAGAAACTTCAGTTAAGTTATGGTATAGAAAAGGGGGATTCTTTAGTTTTTCCTTCCTGCTGAGAAAGCATTCACTCTCTCAGCTCATTTCTCAAAATACTTCAATCGGTACACGCAAGAAATAGGCCAATTCGGCAGCTTTTTGTTCGATTTCCCGTGGAGTAACATTCTCATCAGTACGAGTCAAGGGAATGGCCCCCTGGCCTCTGATATCCATATAAAGGACACGGCGAGCATAAATACCCTCTTTAACTTCTATTCTGACGGACTGAATATCCTTTATAAGGAATCGGAGGAAGATGCGACGATTTTTTCCAGGGAATCCCCAACGAAAAATACACACCATTCCTTCTTTTCTATCGAATCGATCATAACCACCCCCTACATTCCACGAAATTGTGCACCACAAATAGGAGCTAATAAAGAGACCCGCGATCCCATAGAAAGACATCACAATCCCTTGTGGAAAAAAAAGGATTTGCTGAGACGGAAATAAAGATATCAAGTTTCTCCCAAGATAACTGGAAGTTCCAACCAATAAGAATCCTAATGAACCTAAAAAAAGGATAATGGCCCAGCAGAAATTACTTGTTTTTCGCGACCCCGTTATAGGTTGTATCCATATATGTTCTGATCGACAACTCATACTTGATCTGGTTTCGTTTTATTGGAATTGAGAGAATACCCTAGACTTTACTCTTTTTGTTTCCGAAGTAACTCTCATCAACTAGTACTAGTTTGATGTGAACCTTTAAGAGTAATTTATCAAATTGGTTAGATCTAAAATAAAAAAAAAAACATACCCTTCGTATGATCCCATCAATATACATATAGATGTGCCGATTTTACAGTTCAGCCATCCGGCGATCCTGAGATTTTTTTTTTTAAATAGATAGAATTCCTTTATCCCCATATCATCTTTCTACAGGCCAAAGAGCCCCTTTTCGACGGAAGCGCCGCATGTTATACCTTCTTTTCTTACACTAAAAAGGTATCTGCGTTATGATACAAGTCTTAGTTTTGAAAAAAAAAATGGATCAGAGTTGGGCTCATCAGATCTAAACAGTCTTATTTTTTTGAACATGAAGAAATAAAGAAGCCATTGCCATTGCCGGAAATACTAAGCCTACTAAAGGCACCAAAACAGAGGGAAAGTCGAAAGTTGTCATATAAAGGATACCTCAATTTACTATTTGTACCTGTTATTATTATTTATATTAATATTATAAAGATATTAATATTATAAAGATAAAGATTAGTATAAATCTAAGTATATATCTAAGTGAGTATAGAAGGTACAAAAGCATATATCATATCTATAGTTTCTATATTCTAGAATTCTATATTTGGATTTGGATTATATATACATACGTAAGACGTAGAACAAAAATTTTTTATTTTCCTAGAATTTAACGAAAATAAGAATTCACTATTTTTCTTGTTGATAGAGGCCTCTTAACTGAATTAGTAATCAAGAATATAGATAAAAAGGAGTTATCCACAACTTTTGATTTCTTTTTACAATTTAGATCTTATGTCAACAAAGAAACCCCATTCATATTCGTTTTACTTGGATTCTGATAAACTAACTACTTGTTTGCTACAAATAAAAAAGGAACTTAATGCTCTATTGAATTTTGATTCAAAGGAAAGAAAGCGTGGAGCTGAAATAACTCACTCAGAACGCTTTTTAAAGGATTACGTGGTACGATTAGATCGAATAAGCCCTTCTGGAATAAATATTCAGCCGCCTGTGAACCTTCAGGTACTGTTTTATTCAATGTTTGTTCAATTACTCTTTTACCCGCAAATGCAATATAGGCATTGGGTTCGGCAATAATGATATCTCCCAACATACCAAAACTCGCAGTTACCCCCCCTGTAGTAGGAGATGTAAGAATTGGTACATAGAATAACTTTTTATTTGATTGATAATCATATAAAGCAGAAGATATTTTAGCCATTTGCATTAAACTCAAACTTCCCTCTTGCATACGCGCCCCCCCGGAAGCACATACTATAAGAAGAGGGAGGAATTTGTTAGTAGCGTACTCAATCAAACGGGTTATTTTCTCCCCAACCACGGATCCCATACTACCCCCCATAAACTGAAAATCCATAACCCCAAGTGCTATGGGAATACCGTTTAATTGGCCTATACCTGTTTGAACGGCTTCAGTTAATCCTGTCTTTCGTTGATAAGAATCGATACGATCTTTATAAGGCTCCTCTTCCGAATGAAATTCAATGGGATCCAAAGAAACCATGTCTTCATCCATAGCATCCCAAGTATCCGGATCGATCGAAAGTTCGATTCTATCGGAACTACTCATTTTCAAATGATATCCACATTGTTCACAAAGATTCATTTTTGATTTGAAAATTTTCTTATAATTTAATCCATAACAATTTTCACATTGAACCCACAAATGTCTGTATTTTTGAGTTACATCCAGATCATTGGAACTTTCTATTATAGTGCTACCATTCGTGCTGGTACTTATATCGGACCCCTTACTTTCACCACAAACGGAACGAGAAATGTAACTGTTACTGGAATTGTCACTACCACTTACAATGTAAGTATCAATAAAGATTTGAGACTCAAGATAAATGTCAATACAACTATTAATGTGATTATTCCAACTATATTGAGTATCATCCATGTAATGATCATCGTGAGGATCGTCATTGTTAGATCCATTATTTAGATAACTAAAATTCCAATAACTATAAAAAGAACTTTCTAGTTCACTCTGAAAAAAATGACCACTATCAATCTCTAAAATATGATTTTCAATATCAAAATATATGGAATAACTGTTCCCATTTCTATCCATAACTAAAAAAGTTTCATCAGAGATGAAATTCCGAATGTCCTTGACGCCGAATAAATAATCAACATTGCTGTAACTAGAATTGTCACGACTACCCCAACTATGACTATTTTTCTTCATATCATTTCTATTCGGATCTTCACTTTCACTGGTATTTTCAATAGGACCAAGACCGCCCGTTGATTTACTTAGACCACACCTGTGTTCGAACTCTTTCTTAAACAGTATTGAATCGAACCACCATCTTTCCATAGAGTTTTCTTGCCCCCTATTTGCTTTGCATGAAAATACAATAGATGAATAGTCATTCGATGAAAAATTCTTTATTTATTTGAATATCTTTTTCCTGTCCGAAT